ATTAAATAATTACTATAATAAATAATATAATTTAATAATAATAATAATAAATTTAAGTTATTTAGTAAATATTTAATTGTTTATTAAAATAATTAATTTTAATTTGTTTTATTTAGTAAACACACTATTTTTTAAAAAAAATAAAATAATTATATAATTACATATAAATATTAAAAAGGGTTTTTGTTTATATTAAATGGGGGGATTTAATAATATTTAAGGAAAAGTTGCTATTAAATAATTACTATAATAAATAATATAATTTAATAATAATAATAATAAATTTAAGTTATTTAGTAAATATTTAATTGTTTATTAAAATAATTAATTTTAATTTGTTTTATTTAGTAAAAGTTTTATTTTGGCTTAAAAAGTTTATTATAAATTTATTTTACATGTAAATTTTTGTATGAATTTATTTAATTCTAAAAGAATTAATATAAATTAAATTCGCAGTGAATTTTATTAATAATTAGATTAGTCTAGAATTAGTAATAATATTAAGTATTGGCTAAATTTGTGCCAGCAGCTGCGGTTAGACAAAAAATGCTAATAAATTTTTTTTAATATAAGTTAAATTAATAAAATAAAATTTAGTTAAATAAGAAAAAATTAGGTGAAATTTATGTTTTCTTTTTACTAATGTCTTGTATAATTGAATCTTAAAAATTTTTTAAATAAACTAGGATTAGATACCCTATTATTAAAAATGTATTTTGTTGTTATTAGAGTAGTAGTAGTTAAGTTCTTGAAACTTAAAAAATTTGGCGGTATTTTAGTCTATTCAGAGGAACCTGTGGTATAATCGATAATCCACGTTGGACCTTACTTAATTTTGTATATTTTTAAGGAAAATAACAATTTGTATACCGCTGTTTTTGAAAATTTTATAAGAATAATAATTTTCAGAATTTTTTATAAAAAAAATAAATCAGGTCAAGGTGCAGTTTATAATTAAGTATTTCATGGGTTACAATAAATTTATTTAAACGGATTAATTTATGTAATTTAGTTATGAAGGAGGATTTGAAAGTAAATTTTTATAGATAAAAGAGTTGATTATAGCTCTAAAATATGTACACATCGCCCGTCACTCTTGTTTTAATATAAGATAAGTCGTAACAAAGTAGGGGTACCGGAAGGTGCCTCTAGAAGAACAATTTAAAGCTTTATAGGAAGCATTCTACTTACACTAGGGAGGTTATTGTGCAATTCAATATAAATTGATACTATATAATTATTAATTTATATTTTATTATTTTTTGATATTAAAAATAATTATTTATTTTTATTTTGTTGTAGTATTTTTAAAAGAATTAATAATTTTTATTATAGTTTATTAGGTATTGTAAAAGAATTTTGAAATAATTGAAAAATATATAATTTTTAAGAAGGCTTAATTTGGTGTACCTTGTGTATCAGGGTTTATTAAATATATTTTTTGTAAAAATTAATCTCGAAAGAAAAGGATATAAAAAAATATAATAGTTAATGTTACATAATTATTATTAATATTTTTTTTGTAATGAGATGTTATCCGGTTTTTCTGATATCTAGTTTTTTAAGAAATAAATTTAATTTAGTTACTATAAATTTATTAATTTATTTAAATAATATAATTATTTTTATAGTAATATTATTTAACGGGATGAGCTGTTAAATAAATTTTTATAATCTTTTTTTTTGTTAATTTATAAATATATGCTTGGAATTAGCAATTATTAATAAATTTGTTATAATTTATATTTTATTATGAATATTTATTAAGATTTAATTGTTTTATTAAAATGTTTAACAGAATTTTTAAGTTAAATTAATAATGATAAAATTAGTATATTATTTTTGTAAAAATTTTTTATAATGATAGGTTTAGTTAAGGAATTCGGCAAATATTATTTTCGCCTGTTTAACAAAAACATGTCTTTTTGAGTTTAATTTAAAGTCTAATCTGCCCGCTGATAATATAAATTGAATGGCCGCAGTATTTTAACTGTGCAAAGGTAGCATAATCATTAGTCTTTTAATTGAGGTCTGGAATGAATGATTGGACGAGATATAATCTGTCTCATTATAAATTTAAATTAAAATTTTATTTTTTAGTCAAAAAGCTAAAATTAATTTAAAAGACGAGAAGACCCTATAGATCTTTATATTTGTAGTATAACTTACTATTTTAGAAAATTTAAGTAATTATATTTATAAGTATTTTGTTGGGGTGACATTGAAATTTATAAAACTTTTGATTAATATAAAACATATATTAATGATTTAAATTTGATCCTGTAATATGGATAAAAAAAATAAGTTACCTTAGGGATAACAGCGTAATTATTTCGGAGAGTTCATATTGATGAAATAGATTGCGACCTCGATGTTGGATTAAGATTAATAATAGGGGCAGTTTCTTATTATATTAAGTCTGTTCGACTTTTAAATTCTTACATGATCTGAGTTCAAACCGGCGTGAGCCAGGTTGGTTTCTATCTTTAAATATTTATAATATTTTAGTACGAAAGGACCAAATATTAAAATTTTTTTTTAAAAAAGTTGAATTTAATTAACAACTATTTTGGCAGATTAGTGCTATAAATTTAGAATTTATATATGTAATTAAAAATACAAATAGTACTTGTTTAATATAGAGATAGTTTTGTGTTTAATTGGAAGTTTAATTTTAATTATTTGTGTTTTAGTTGGAGTTGCTTTTTTAACTTTATTAGAGCGGAAGGTTTTGGGGTATATTCAGGCCCGAAAAGGTCCTAATAAAGTAGGCTTAGCGGGAATTCCTCAGCCTTTTTGTGATGCAATTAAGTTATTTTCAAAGGAGCAAACTTATCCCTTAGTATCAAATTATATTTGCTACTATTTTTCTCCTATTTTTTCTTTATTTTTGTCTCTACTTTTATGAATATGTATACCTTTGTTAGTTAAATTATATTCTTTTAATTTAGGATTACTATTTTTTTTAAGTTGTACTAGATTAGGGGTTTATACTGTTATAATTGCTGGTTGATCATCAAATTCAAATTATGCTCTTCTGGGGGGCCTTCGAGCAGTTGCTCAAACGATTTCTTATGAAGTAAGATTAGCTTTAATTATATTAAGTTTTGTTATTTTAATTGGGGGATATAATTTAATTGATTTTTATTATTACCAAGAGTATGTATGGTTTTTGATTGTTTTGTTTCCTTTAGCATTGATTTGATTTGTTTCTAGTTTAGCAGAAACTAATCGGACTCCTTTTGATTTTGCTGAGGGAGAGTCTGAACTAGTTTCTGGATTTAATGTAGAATATAGAAGAGGAGGCTTTGCTCTAATTTTTTTGGCTGAATATGCAAGTATTTTATTTATAAGAATATTATTTTCACTTATTTTTTTAGGGGGAAATATCTTTAGATTAATATTTTATTTAAAGGTGGTTTTTGTTTCTTATATATTTATTTGAGTTCGGGGTACTTTTCCTCGATTTCGATATGATAAGTTGATATATTTAGCTTGGAAATGTTTCTTACCTTTTTCATTAAATTTATTAATGTTTTTTTTGTGTATTAAGATTTTATTTTTTACTTATTTTTAAGTAATTAATTTTAGTATTGGTAAAAGCTAATAGAAGCTATTATTTTCTATTTTATGTTTTCAAAACATATGCTTATATCAAGCTCATTAGCTAGTTTAATAGTTTATCTCATCAGATTGTAATTATTGGGTTAATTATATAATATAGGAAATATACAACTGTTAATAATTGACCTACAATTACATAAGGGGCTTCTACTGGGCGGGCTCCAATTCAAGTCAATAAAATTACAGTAGTTAATATAAATCAAAATATAATTTGGTTAATTGGATAAAACTGGATTCCTTGAAATTTTCTTGAGTGGGAGAAGGGTAAAATGACTAAAATAGCAATAGATAAAACTAGCGCAATTACACCTCCTAGCTTATTAGGGATTGAGCGTAGGATAGCATAAGCAAATAAAAAATATCATTCTGGTTGGATATGAACAGGCGTAACTAATGGATTTGCTGGAATAAAATTGTCAGGATCTCCTAGGAGGTAAGGGTTTGCGAGTGTAAGGATAGTAAGTAACATTATTATAACAATAAATCCTACAATATCTTTAAATGTAAAATAAGGATGAAATGGAATTTTATCAATATTAGAATTAATACCTAGTGGATTGTTAGATCCAGTTTGATGTAAGAATAATAAATGAATTATAGTTATTGCTATTACGATAAATGGTAAAATAAAATGAAAGGTAAAAAATCGTGTTAATGTAGCTCTATCTACTGCAAATCCTCCTCATACCCATTGTACTATTATTGTACCTAAATACGGAATTGCGGATAAAAGATTAGTAATAACTGTTGCGCCTCAAAAGGATATTTGCCCTCATGGAAGTACATAGCCTATAAATGCGGTCCCTATAACTAAAAATAATAAGATGATTCCTGCAATTCATGTAGGAGTAAATAAAAAGGATCCATAGTAAATTCCTCGGCCTACATGGAGGTAAATGCAAATGAAGAAAAATGATGCTCCGTTTGCGTGTAGGGTACGTAATAATCATCCATAATTTACGTCTCGACAAATATGAGTTACTCTATTAAAGGCTAAATTAATGTCTGCTGTATAATGTATAGCTAAGAATAATCCTGTAATAACTTGAATAATTAGGCATAGACCAAGGAGTGACCCAAAATTTCATCATACAGAAATATTAGATGGAGCTGGTAGGTCTACTAAAGCGTTGTTAGCGATACTTAATAGGGGGTGTTTAATTCGTAGAGGTTTATTCATTAATTTATTTGTCGTAAAGGCCCATAGAATATATTGGTAATTTTTACAGTAATAATTAGAGTAATTAGTAAATAATTAATTAAAATTAAAGTTAAGAAATTAGTTGGGTAATTATAAATTTTATTTAGTATAACTGTATTTTCTTTTATATAAAGGTTATTTAGGCCGATTGATTCTATTTCATTATTTTCAAAGATTGAAGTTATTATATTTATGTCTATAACTATTATTAAACTTCTAGTTATTAAAATTATAATAATTCTATAACTTAATACTTTTACTGACAAAGAAAATATTTCATTTGAAGCTAGGGAGGTAACATAGATGAATAGTACTAATATTCCTCCTATAAAGACTAAAAATAGAATATAAGAGAATCAAAATGATTTTGACAGGATTCCTGTTGTTAAGCAGATTAAAAATGTTTGAATTAGTAATATTAATCCTATAGCTAGAGGATGATTTATTTGTAAAAATAGAAAGCTTGATATAATAATTATTAAGTTAATAAGTAATTGGAATATTTCAAGAAATCAAGAGGTAGTTTATTTTAAAATATTAATTTTGGGGATTAATGAAAAAGAATTTCTTTTTTCTTGAAGTTTTAAAATAAGAAAATTATTTTTGATTTACAAGACCAATGTTTTTATTAAACTATTAAAACTAATTTATGTTAACATTTTATATAATAATTTTTTTAACAATATTTTTTATAGGGGGCCTAGGTTTTATTTTTAATCGTAAGCATTTATTATCAATATTATTAAGTTTAGAATATATGGTTTTAAGACTTTTCTGTTTAATGGTAATATATTTATTATTTTTTGGGTATCAATTATTTTTTAATATAATATTTTTGACCTTTAGAGTTTGTGAGGGAGCTTTAGGTTTATCAATTTTAGTTTCGTTGATTCGTACACATGGCAATGATTATTTTCAATCTTTTAATATTTTACAATGTTAAGGATTTTATTTATATTAATAATAACTATGCCATTGAGTTTAATGTCTAGTATATTTTGATTGGTTCAAAATATATTATTTCTTATAACTTTTTTTTTTATTATTATAGGCTATTTTAGAAATTATTTTATAGGGGTTAGATATTTCTTGGGCTGTGATTTACTCTCTTATGGGATAGTCCTTTTAAGAATATGAATTTGTTCATTAATATTATTAGCTAGAGAATCTGTGTACAGGTATAATAACTATTCAAATTTATTTTTATTAAATATTTTATTACTTTTATTATTATTAATTTTGAGTTTTTCAACTATAAATTTAATATTATTTTATTTATTTTTTGAAGGAAGTTTAATCCCAATTATATTTTTAGTTTTAGGGTGAGGATATCAACCTGAGCGTTTACAGGCAGGGGCTTATTTATTATTTTATACTCTTTTGGCCTCTTTACCTATAATAATAGGAATTTTTTATATTTATCAGAATTCTAATTCTTTAAATTTTTATTTTTTAATAAATTGTCTATATAATTATGATTTACTTTATTTAGTAATAATTTTTGCTTTTTTAGTAAAAATACCAATATATTTAGTTCATTTATGGCTTCCTAAGGCTCATGTTGAGGCCCCCGTTTCTGGGTCAATAATTTTGGCTGCAATTATACTAAAATTAGGGGGGTATGGTCTGTTACGTGTATTTCCTTTTTTAATATTAAGAGGTCAAAAATTTAATTTTATTTGAGTAAGAATTAGACTAGTTGGGGGGGTTCTTGTAAGATTAATTTGCTTACGACAGACGGACTTAAAATCTTTAATTGCTTACTCTTCTGTAGCACATATAGGAATTGTTTTAAGAGGTCTAATAACTTTGACTTATTGAGGAATGTCTGGGGCTTACACTTTAATAATTGCTCATGGATTATGCTCTTCTGGTTTATTTTGTTTGGCAAATATTTCTTATGAGCGCTTAGGAAGCCGGAGATTAATAATTAATAAGGGATTATTAAATTTTATACCTAGTATGGCCTTATGATGATTTTTGTTAAGAGCGGGAAATATAGCGGCTCCTCCTACTTTAAATTTGTTGGGGGAAATTAGTTTATTAAATAGAATTATTAGTTGATCTTGATTAACAATAATTATATTATGCTTATTATCTTTTTTTAGAGGAGCTTATACTTTATATTTATATTCTTATAGTCAGCATGGCAAAATATATTCTGGCCTTTATTCAGTTTCTAGAGGGCTAATTCGTGAATATCTATTATTATTTTTGCATTGATTTCCTTTAAATTTATTAATTTTAAAAAGAGAATTATGTATATTATGGCTTTACTTAAATAGTTTATTTAAAATATTGATTTGTGGTGTCAAAGAAATAAAATTAATTTATTTTAAGTTGTGGAATTTTTATCTATTTGTTTAATTAGATTTATTTTTTTAATTTTTATTAGTCTAGTTTTATTTATTATAAGATTAAATTTTTTAATAATAGATTATACTATATTTATTGAATGAGAGCTTCTTTCTTTAAATTCTTCAAGAATTGTTATGACTTTTTTACTAGATTGAATAAGATTAATTTTTATATCTTTTGTACTATTAATTTCTTCTTTAGTAATTTATTATAGCAGGGAATATATATATGGTGATGTTACAATTAACCGATTTATTATAATAGTTTTACTATTTGTTATATCAATAATGTTTTTAATTATTAGACCAAATCTAATTAGAATTTTGTTAGGCTGAGATGGTCTAGGGCTGGTATCCTATTGTTTAGTAATTTATTTTCAAAATGAGAAATCATACAATGCCGGGATATTAACGGCATTATCTAATCGTATTGGGGATATTGCTCTTTTATTTTCAATTGCTTGAATATTAAATTATGGTAGCTGAAATTATATTTTTTATCTTGAATTTATAAAGAGTGATCTAGAAATAACTTTGATTGGGGGATTAGTTGTTTTAGCGGCTATAACTAAGAGAGCCCAAATTCCATTTTCTTCATGATTACCTGCGGCTATAGCAGCTCCTACTCCTGTTTCAGCTTTGGTGCACTCTTCTACACTTGTAACAGCTGGGGTTTATCTATTAATTCGATTTAATATTTTATTAGTTGATTCTTGAATAGGGGGGTTTCTATTATTAATATCAGGATTAACTATGTTTATAGCTGGAATAGGGGCTAACTTTGAATTTGACTTAAAAAAGATTATTGCCCTATCTACTCTTAGTCAGCTCGGTTTAATAATAAGAATTTTATCTATAGGATTTTATAAATTAGCCTTTTTTCATCTTTTAACTCATGCATTGTTTAAGGCTCTATTATTTATATGTGCTGGGGCTATTATTCATAATATAAATAATTTTCAAGATATTCGTTATATAGGGGGGCTGACTAATTTTATACCTTTTACTTCTTCTTGCTTTAATGTAGCTAATTTGGCTTTATGTGGGATACCTTTTTTAGCAGGATTTTATTCAAAAGACATAATTCTTGAGGTAGTAATATTATCTAACTTGAATATATTTAGCTTTTTTTTATATTTTTTTTCTACCGGATTAACAGTATGTTACTCTTTACGGTTAGTTTATTATTCAATAACTGGTGAATTGCATAGAGGGGCTTTAAATATTTTAAATGATGAAGGGTGAATTATACTTCAGGGGATAACTGGCTTATTAGTTATAAGAATTTTTGGGGGGAGAATATTAAATTGAATAATTTTTCCAACCCCTTATATGATTTGTTTGCCTTTTTTTTTGAAGATCTTTGTTTTATTAATTTGTTTGGCTGGAGGCATTTTAGGTTATTTAATTTCTAATGTAAATTTATATTTTTATAATAAAAGAAAAATTTTATATAATCTAAGATATTTCTTAGGTAGAATATGATTTATACCTTTTATCTCAACATATGGCGTTATGCCTTATTGTTTTCAATTAGGGGGCAGAATTTATAAAAATGTAGATCAGGGTTGATCAGAGTTTTTTGGAGCTCAGAATTTGTATTTAAATCTATCTATTAATTCTAAATATATAAGATTAATACAAATAAATAATTTAAGGATTTATTTAATATTATTTATATTATGAATTATTGGGTTAACCTTTATATTTATTATTTAAAAATTCAAATAATTTATAATTAGAATATAACACTGAAGATGTTAGAGAGGACTTAACCTTTGAATAATTAATTAACTATAATGAGTAATTTATAAAAAAAAGTTTTATTATTACAATGAAAATGTAAGGTTTTAAATTAAACTATATAAATAGAAGTATAAATGGAATTAAACCATTAAAAGAAAAAGTTAGCGGCTTTTATTTGATACATCATACTTCCTTAATTGGAATAGTAACTATTCAGTAGTATCATTAACAGTGATAGGCCTCTTTTTGGCTTCAATTAAGAAAAATAAGGATGGTATCATCTAAGATTAGGCCGAAACTAATTGCAATTTATTGCTTCATATTTTAAGGTAGATTGCATTTACAATACTTTTTGAATGCAAATCAAATGTTATAATTAACTACGACCCTAAAATGATCAATTTAAGGCTCCCTGGCTTCATTCATGAAAAAGCCCTATTAATAAAATAATAATAAAGATTACTCTTGTAGATAGTCATATAATTACATTAGAAAATTTTAAAATTATAATAATAGGTAAAATTAGAGCAATTTCTACGTCAAAAATTAGAAAAATAATGGCAATTAAAAAAAATTGAAGTGAAAAGGGGAGTCGTGCAGAAGATTTTGGATCAAATCCACATTCAAAAGGTGAATTTTTTTCTCGATCTGAAAATGTTTTTTTTGAAATGATTGATGCAATAGATATTACTACTGCAGAGATAATAATAATTAAAAGCCCTATTATAAAAATTAATAAAATTATCTAAACTACTTTATTTATAGGCCTTATGATTGGAAGTCATATATACTTTATACTATATAGATAATTTATCTACCTCATCAATAAATAGAAATGTAAAGAAATAATCAAACAATGTCTACAAAATGTCAGTATCATGCAGCGGCCTCAAAACCGAAATGATGATTTCTTGAAAAATGATTATTTAGATGGCGGATTAAACAAATTATTAGAAAGGTTGTTCCAATAATTACATGAAGGCCGTGGAATCCTGTTGCTATAAAAAATGAAGAACCATAAACTGAATCAGCAATTGTAAATGGGGCTTCTACATATTCATATCCTTGAAGAATAGAAAAGTAAACCCCTAAAAGAACTGTAAAGAATAAGCCTTGAGTAGTTTGGGAGTGATTTTTTTTTATTAAGCTATGGTGAGCTCACGTAACAGTTACTCCAGAGGATAATAAAATAGTTGTATTTAATAATGGAATTTGAAATGGATTAAAAGGTGTAATTCCTATAGGAGGCCATATTGCGCCTAGTTCAATAGCTGGGGATAAGCTTCTATGAAAAAAAGATCAGAAAAATGAAATAAAAAAGAATACTTCTGATACAATAAAGAGGATTATTCCCCACCGTAATCCAATAGTCACTGGGTGAGAATGGAGCCCCTGAAAGGTTCCTTCTCGTGAGATATCTCGTCATCATTGATATATTGTTAAAATAGTAATAACTAATCCCAAAATTAATAAAGAGGATGAAAATTGATGGAATCATTTAACTAAACCTGTTACTATTGTTATAGCTCCAACTGCTCCTGTAATAGGCCATGGTCTATAATCAACTAGATGATAGGGGTGATTAGAGTGTGATGTCATAAATTAATTAACTTCTCTAGAGTACAATGTTCTTAATACTGCAAATACATAAGATTGAATGATAGCTACAGCTGATTCTAAGGTTAGTAGGGCAATTTGTATAAAAATTAATAATGTGGCTAGAATAAGGGATAGAGAAGGGCCGGTGTTTCCTATAAGGGTTATAAGTAGATGGCCTGCAATTATATTTGCAGTTAATCGAACAGCTAAAGTTCCTGGGCGAATTAGGTTTCTAATACTTTCAATACATACTATAAAAGGTATTAAAATTCCTGGTGTTCCTTGAGGTACTAAATGAGCAAATATATGTTGAGTATGATTAATTCATCCATAAATTATAAAACTTAATCATAGAGGTAAAGCTAAGGCAAGAGATAAAGTTATGTGAGCTGTTCTTGTAAAAATATACGGAAATAGCCCTATAAAATTATTAAATACAATTATAGAAAAAATAGAAATAAATATAAATGTTCTTCCTGGGGCTCCTATAGGGCCTAATAAAATTTTGAATTCTTTGTGAAGAATATTAAGAGTTGAATTTCAGATTAATAGAGGTCGCGACGGAATTAATCAAAAAAGAGGGGGAATTATTAATAAGCCAAGAAAGGTTCTTAATCAATTTAATGATAAATTAAAAATTCTTGATGAGGGGTCGAAAACAGAAAATAAGTTAGTTATCATTTTCAGTTTAGTGGACTAGATACATTTTTTTTAAGATTGCAAGTTTTATAAGATGATGTGTAAAATGAATAAAAGTTTAAAACGCAGAATAATATAAATGTAAATGAAAATAGAATATATAAAATTAATCAATTGATAGGGGCTATTTGAGGAATCAAAAAATATTAATATAATTAATAATTTCAGTTTGACATACTAATGTTATTTTTTAACTAATTTTTTTATAAATCATCAGAAGTAATCGCTAATTTACTATAGTGTGGTTTAAGAGACCAATACTGGCTTTCAGTTATCTAATGTTTAATTTATTAATGAAATTCATTTAATAAAGAAGTTAATAGGTACTCTTTCAATAACGATAGGTATAAAGCTGTGATTTGCTCCACAAATTTCTGAACATTGACCAAAAAATAGTCCCGGCCGGTTAATAAAGAAATTAGTTTGATTTAAGCGGCCGGGAGTTCCGTCAATTTTTACCCCTAATGCTGGAATAGTTCATGAATGAATAACATCTGCAGCTGTAACTAGAATTCGAATTTGAGAATTTATAGGTAGGACAATTCGATTATCAACATCTAATAAACGAAATCCTTCATTAGTTAATTCGTTGGTTGGGATTATATATGAATCAAATTCAATATTAATAAAATCTGAATATTCATAACTTCAATATCACTGATGCCCAATAGTTTTTAAAGTAATAATAGGTTCATTAATTTCATCAAGTAGATAAAGAAGCCGGAGCGAGGGAAAGGCAATGAATAATAAAACAATAGCTGGAAGAATTGTTCAGATAATTTCAATAGTTTGACCGTGTAGAAGAAAACGGTTTGTAAATGAATTAAAAAATAATATAAATATTAAGTAGCCAACTAATACAGTAATTATAATAAGAATTAATATTGCATGATCATGAAAGAAGATTAATTGTTCTATAAGAGGAGATGCTCTATCTTGAAGGCCTAAATTAGCTCATGTTGCCATAAAATTCTAATAAAAGTTGATAACTTTATGAATGGGGCTTAAATCCATGGCACTAGTCTGCCATATTAGAAATTAGTTAAAATAGGCAATTCTGAATATCTGTGTTCTGCTGGGGGAGTATTTTGGTATCATTCAATAGACGAATTTAATTGAATAGGAAAAATTACTTGTCGTTTTGTAATTATTCTTTCTCAAATAATAAATAGGAAGAATAAAATCCCCAGAAGAGAAATTGAAGAACCAATTGTGGAAATAATATTTCAAGCTGTATAACTATCTGGATAATCTGAGTATCGACGGGGTATGCCCGCTAATCCAAGGAAATGTTGGGGAAAGAAGGTAAGATTTACTCCAACAAATATAATGATGAATTGTCTTTTTAATCATCTGTTATTTATTGTTAATCCGGTAAATAAGGAGTATCAGTGGATAAATCCTCCTATAATAGCAAATACAGCTCCTATAGATAAAACATAATGAAAATGAGCTACTACATAGTAGGTATCATGTAAAATAATATCAATAGATGAATTTGCAAGAACAACTCCAGTTAAACCCCCTACTGTAAATAAGAATACAAATCCTAAGGCTCATAATAGGGCTGGAGAATAAGATAGTTGTGTTCCGTGTAGGGTAGCTAATCAACTAAAAATTTTAATTCCTGTGGGAACAGCAATAATTATTGTTGCTGAAGTAAAGTAGGCTCGAGTATCTACGTCTATTCCTACTGTAAATATATGATGAGCTCAAACAATAAATCCTAATAGACCAATAGCTAGTATAGCATAAATTATTCCTAATGAGCCGAATGTTTCTTTTTTTCCACATTCTTGGCTAATAATATGGGAAATTATACCAAATCCTGGAAGAATAAGAATATAGACTTCTGGGTGACCAAAAAATCAAAATAAGTGTTGGTATAAAATAGGGTCTCCCCCTCCTGCTGGGTCAAAAAATGATGTATTTAAGTTTCGGTCTGTGAGGAGTATTGTAATAGCTCCAGCTAATACAGGCAGAGATAATAAAAGAAGAATGGCTGTAATAACAACAGATCATACAAATAGGGGTATTCGATCAAGGGAAATACCTGTTGACCGTATATTAATAACTGTTGTAATAAAATTAACAGCCCCAAGAATGGAGGAGATTCCCGCAAGGTGAAGAGAGAAAATTGCTAAGTCAACTGAAGATCCTCTGTGGGCAATTCCTGCTGAAAGTGGGGGGTATACTGTTCAACCAGTTCCTGCCCCGTTTTCTACTATACTTCTGGCTAGAAGAAGAGTAAGAGAGGGGGGTAGTATTCAGAATCTTATATTATTTATTCGGGGAAAGGCTATATCGGGAGCTCCTAACATAAGGGGAACTAATCAATTTCCAAATCCTCCAATTATGATTGGTATAACTATGAAGAAAATTATAATAAAAGCATGAGCTGTTACTACTACATTATAAATTTGATCGTCTCCAATTAAAGATCCCGGGTGACCTAATTCTATTCGTACAATAATTCTTAGAGAGGTTCCAACTATTCCAGCTCAGGCTCCAAGAATAAAATAAAGGGTACCAATATCTTTGTGGTTAGTAGAAAATAATCATTGTTGCGATTAAATGGCTGAAGTAATAGGCAATAGATTGTAAATTTATTTATGGGAATATTTCTCTTTAATCAGGCTTTATAGTCATATTAGTATGATATTAGATTGCAAATCTAAAGGAGTATAATTTACTAAGGCTTAAAAGATTTGTCTTATATTGATAGCTTTGAAGGTTACTAGTTTTTTTAACTTAAAGCCTTATTTATTTTCTATAATATAAAAAATAAGAAAGATAATAAAGGGAGGCCAAATGTTGAAATAAATGTTATAACTAGAAATATACATATAGAGGGATTTTTTAAAAATAGATTTGTTATTCAGTTTGTTTCAAAATAGTTAATTATAAATGCTGAAAAAGTTATTCGGAGATAAAAGAATAAAACAATTAAAGAGGTTATAACAAGAAAAAATCTTACAAGTATTTGTCCATTGTTTGAAAGTTGTTGGATAATTATTCATTTAGGGAGAAACCCTAGAAAAGGGGGTAATCCTCCTATAGATAGTATGTTAATTATAGAAATGATTTTAAAATATTTTGTAGGAAAATATATTGAAAATAGTTGATTGAATGAAAAGATTTTTATTGAATTGAAGATGATTACAATTGTAGTGGATAAAAATGAATAGAATAAGAAGTAAATTATTCAAATATATTCATTTATTATTATACCTCTTATTATTCAACCTAGGTGATTAATGGAAGAGAATGCTAAAAGTTTTCGGAGAGAGGTTTGATTTAATCCTCCTATAGCTCCCACAGTTGTTGTTGTTATAATAATAATAATAAATAAATAATTTATTGTAAGATAAGAAATTAAAATTAAAGGGGCAATTTTTTGTCATGTTATTAAAATTAATACATTTATTCAGGATAAACCTTCTATAACCTCTGGAAATCAAAAGTGGAAGGGGGCTGTTCCTCTTTTTAAAAGCAGGGGAGTTATAATTATCGAATTTATAATATTATTATTAATGTTATATTGAAAATTAATATTGTATTTAATTGTAAATAAAATAATTGTAAATAATAACACTCTTGACGCTAATGCTTGAATTAAAAAATATTTTAGGGAGGCTTCTGAGGATTTTAAATTGTTAATGTTATTTATTAGGGGAATAAATGACATTAAATTAATTTCTAATCCTATTCAAGCGCCTATTCATGAGTTAGCAGAGGCTGTAATTAAGGTTCCTAAAATAAGAATTAATAAAAATATGATTTTTGAAGAATTTTTAAAAATTAAAAAGAAAAGGGGTGTAACCTTTATAAGTGGGGTATGAACCCAATAGCTTAATTAGCTTATCTTTTTTATTTAAAATTATTGATATATTTTGGTGTATGATGCACAAAGGTTTTTGATTCTTTAAGAAATAGTTTGATTCTGTTAAATATAATTAATGAATATAATTAAAAAATTATATAATCTACTCTATCAAAGTAGCCCTTTTTCAGGCAATTCATTATTTACTGGAATAATTTTTTATTTTGCTATAAGTTGTGAGGAAAATAGAGAGTTATTTTAATTAACTATAATTAATTTTTGAAAATTAATAACTATTAATTTAAGTAAATAATTTATAAGTGGTATAATAAAATATAAACATTTATATAAATATAAATAAATAAAAGAAAGATTAATATATGATATATATATATAGTAAATGTTTAATATATATATATATATCTATATAAATGTAAATTATATTTATATATATAATAAATGTTTAATATATATACATATATTTATATAAATGTAGATTGTATTTATATATTAATATATTATATATATAAATATAGTGTTACATTTAATATAAACATTTATATAAATATAAATAAATAAAATAAAGATTAATATATGATATATATATATAATAAATGTTTAATATATATATATATATCTATATAAATGTAAATTATATTTATATATATAATAAATGTTTAATATATATATATATATTTATATAAATGTAGATTGTATTTATATATTAATATATTATATATATAAATATAGTGTTACATTTAATATAAACATTTATATAAATATAAATAAATAAAATAAAGATTAATATAT